CAATGGGAGCAAGACTTGAAACGGAGATCCATAAAAAAACACCAATACTAAGATCGGCTAGAATAAAGCGATAGCTAAAAGGAATTATTGAATAACTTAGTAAAATAGATATGACTGCTATCGAGGGACCGATACTGAATAAACGAGTATCTCCTCTAGATGGAAGAAGATTCTCTTTGAAAAGTAGTTTTGTACCATCTGCTAGAGCTTGAAGAATTCCCAAGGGCCCGGCGTATTCGGGCCCAATACGTTGTTGTATCCCTGCAGATATTTCTCTTTCTAGCCAAACAATTACTAGTACACCTAGTGTGATTCCTAATACAAGAGTGAAAATAGGCACAAGCGTACGTATGATCCCATAGCCTTCTTTTAAGGATTCCAATCTGGAAAAAGAATTAATAGCTTGGATTTCTGTTGTATCAATTATCATTTCAACGATCAACTTCTCCCATAATGATATCTATGCTACCTAGTATCGTCATAATATCAGCCAATTTCATTCTTTTAACTAACTGAGGAAGAATTTGCAAGTTGATAAAACCCGGTGGTCGAATTTTCCACCTCCAAGGAAAAACACTCCGATCCCCTATCAGAAAAATTCCCAATTCTCCTTTTGGTGCTTCGACTCTTACATAAAGTTCTTGCTTGGACAATTCAAAAGTTGGAGAAGGTTTTTTACTAATAAATCGATAGTCAAAATCATTCCACTCAGGGTCTTTTATTCTATCAAAGCGTCGGATTTCTAAATTTTCATAGGGTCCTCCTGGAATTCCTTCCAGAGCCTGTTGGATAATTTTTATGGATTCTGTCATTTCACTGATTCGTACTAAATACCGAGCTAATGAATCCCCTTCTTTTTGCCATTGAATCTCCCAATCAAATTCGTCGTAACACTCATAACGATCAACTTTACGAAGATCCCATTGTATTCCGGAAGCTCGTAGCATTGGCCCTGATAAACCCCAATTTAGTGCTTCTTCTGCGCCAATAATGCCCACACCTTCAACTCGTTCTAAAAAAATGGGATTGTGTGTAATAAGCTTTTGATATTCAGCAACTCCGATTAAAAAATAATCACAAAAATCCAAACATTTATCTATCCAGCCATGAGGTAGATCAGCAGCGACTCCTCCGATACGAAAATAATTGTGCATCATGCGCATACCGGTAGCAGCTTCGAATAGGTCATATATTAATTCTCGTTCTCGAAAAATATAGAAGAAAGGGGTTTGTGCCCCAATATCTGCCATAAAAGGGCCAAGCCATAACAAATGGGAAGCGATACGACTCAACTCCAACATAATAGCTCTGATATAGCTAGCCCTTTTAGGTACTTGAATATTCCCTAGCTGTTCGGGTCCATTTACGGTTATTGCTTCTGTGAACATAGTAGCTAAATAATCCCAACGCGTTACATAAGGCAAATATTGTATAATTGTTCGATTTTCCGCAATTTTTTCCATTCCTCTATGTAAATAACCCAATATTGGTTCACAGCCAATAATATCTTCACCATCGAGAGTAACAATCAGTCGAAGAACACCATGCATTGATGGGTGGTGGGGGCCCATATTGACTATCATGAAGTCTTTTCTTGTAGTTGGTGCAATCATAAGTTTTTTCCTGAGTCATTCTTCCATGCATTGCTGAAAGTAAAAAGAAGTTCATCAAAATGTAAACGACTAAGCTCGAATGGTATCACGCTTCAAATTAAGGAGTTTTTATCTCTATCTCTCGAATATCCAACTCATCAATTAATTCAATATAGCGTCCTCTATTTTTTTTTGACAAATAGGCCAGCAGTCGTTGACGTTTTCCCAAAATTTTTCGCAAACCTCTCTGAGATGAAAAGTCTTTTTTGTGCAATTTCAAATGTGAAGTAAGTCTCTTTATCTTAGTGGTGAAACTGAATACTTGAAATTCAACAGACCCTCTGTTTTCTTCGTTTTCTTTTTGAGAAATAACCGAAATGAATGAATTTTTGACCATAAAAAAATTCTCCTTTCCCTTTTTACAGATATGGATTTTACCGATCAGTAATAATAATGCCATTAATTTGAATGTGGTATATACAATAATCTAATCCGAATTTCTTTATGAACTGCTAATTTTCTGAATTCAAATCAATCAATCCACTTTCCAATTTTAGATAGGAATAGAAAAGGATTGGTACATTTTCGCATCGAAGAATTTAGACCTAAAATGAAGAAGGTTCTGTTGATTCATTTCGAGATCTAATTGAGACATTATCCAATTTCGTATTGGATACTAGAATGAAATGTGAGACAAGACATGTGATCTGTGTATTTGTGTGCTTTCAGATACCCTATATTTTCTATCTATCCTATTTCAGATACCCTATATTATATATAGGGTATCTATATTTTCTATCTATCCTATTTCAGATACCCTATATTATATATAGGGTATAGGATAGATAGAAAAAGTGTATTATCCCCGATTTTTCAATCGTGGATAAAGATGTATTCTTAACATACTGAAACGACTGCCATTATTGGTATCAAACCAAGAACGATTCATACAAGCTAAATCTTCTAATCGATAATTAGGCCAAAGAAAGTGCTTTAATTTCTTTAATTGGAATTTCTTTTTCTCTCTAACAAGATGGTTATTGTCATGTGAAACTTGTCTGCTGTTTTTTACGTTCTTTCGGTTCCAAAATACTGGATTTCTATCTACATCATTTCTATTCTTTGAATTCAAAGAAATTTGAATTCTGAATTCTCTACGACGTCTAAACGAGAAAATATTTTCAGGAACAAGTAAACCTAAATGATTTTTGTCTCTATTTCTACCATTTCTTCTGTCATGTCTTAAAAGAGCTTCTTCAAGTCTTAAAAGAGCTTCTTGAAAATGCTTTTTGTCTCTATTTCTACTTATTCTGTCATGTGAGAAAATAGCTTTATCAAAAAATTTCTTAGAAAGATATCTTTTCTCTTGGTATTTCGTTTGGTCCTTACTCTTATGAACCAACGAAGTACCTATGGTTTGATACGTAATAAATTGTCCATCTTTTGTTCCAGGCAGACGAATGGGTTCTACAGTAAATGCTCTTCTTCGCATGAATTCTTTCAAATTGTCACGCAGCATGATATCCAAACTCATTTCTCTCTTTTGAATCGAGGCTAGAATAATTTTTCTTGGATCTATCAGTCTAAGCACGAGACAATACATCCTGATATTATTGAGCATTCTTTGAGCCAAAGTCTCGCCGAATCTCGATTGAAAAAGAAAATAACGTTTCAGGAATAAATCTAGTTCTATTTCTGCGATGTTTTTTTTTTTTTTCTTTTTCCCTTTTTTCATGTCTGATCTTGCATCCTTTTCTTCAATAGCTTTTTGTTGTGGGAGAACGGATTTAAGATCTCCTCGGCTTGTGGATTTTTTTTCTTCTTGATTTCGATACTTTTCTATCCAAAAACTTCCTTCATTGATCTTTTCCTTTTCAGTACTACTACTATTATTCAAATTTAAAAGAAGGAAGTTTCTTGCTATAAACCAAGATTTCGTTTTATATGCATTAGAAAGTAACACAAAGTCTGGGAAGAACCAAAGTTCCTGATTCGATATGGGATGCTTTAGCATTTTTTCATTCATTCCCATCCAATCAAAAAATCCGTTTGAATTTGGTGGATTGATTTCTGGAATCTTAGCTGGAATCCTCTTAGCTGGAATCCTCTTAGCTGGAATCCTCTTAGCTGGAATCCTAAGATCAAAAAGATCATTTTTATGAATTATTTCATATTCATTAATAAAAACTCTTTTCCTTTGATCCCTATTGGTATCGATCGTGCTCCAGGCCTCAATATCGACTTTTTTTCTAAGATCAAAATGGAGAATTCTCCAATCCAAATATCTTGTATCGACCATTTTTTCCGGAATATGGACCTTTCCTAGATAATTCTTCATAGGGAGGTTCACCTGCATATCAAAAAGGGTTTCTTTAGCCGTTTTATAAGAAATCTCTTGGTGCGTATTTCCTTGAAACGGAGATCTATAAAAACAGCATTCCCTTTTATTTTCATAATTAAGAAATTGATATGATAAAAGATCATATCTATAGGATTTTTGAAAATTTTCTTTTTGATTAGATAATGAATCTACTTCAAATTGTTTTTGTTTTTTGGAATGAATTAATTGGTCTTGACATTTGCTAAAATTTTCATTTTTAGCTATACGACGCTGATGAACTGTATTTCGCCATTTTTCTGGTATTAATCTAGACCATCTGATCTGAGATAAATCGTATTGATAATGTCCTCTTAACCCTCTTAAGCAGCTTTTCCAGTGATTCATTTCATAACTCGAATGACCCATTCCTTGTGTTTCAAAAGGAGCCTTTATTTCGGGCTTAAGAAAAAAAGGGCTTCCTTGATGTTGAAGAACAGATTTATACGAGTTACTAAGTTGATGTGATAATTTGTAAAATACATATGCTTGTGACACGCAGGATAATTCATAAAAAAGATGTGAAATTATATTACTATTTATAATAGAATCAAGTGCCTTTTTGATAGTAGAAATAATTGGATTTTTCTTTTTTTTATTCATTTTTTCTTCTTCATTATTCATTTTTTCTTCTTCATTATTAGAAATGCATTTTTTTTTTGTTGATTCAAGAGAAAGTTCTGTATTCATTTTGGGAATATTCATGATAGATAAAAAGATATCTGTGTATATTCTTTGAATGAAAGATTTGAAAAACAGGGGTAATTTAGCGATTAATCCAGCAGTTCTTCTTTTTAATATTTGCCGTTTTTCGAATCTTTTAGCATTATAACTTGAAGTTACTTTTTTTTTCTCTTTTGTGATTCTTTCTACTTGATTTCGAATTGTACTTGTTCTATCAGTGAGATCCTTCATTTTTTTTTCTGTCACTGAAGAATTTTTCCAACTCGGAGATGTAATTTGATTAAATGATTCGTGAATTATCTGATTGCTGATTATGGAATCTTTTTCTTCTTTAATTTCACTCGATTCATATGAAGCTTGTTGAAATAATTTTGTTTTTCCTTTGAAAACTATTCGAGCTTGAAAAGAGTGCTTCTGTAATTTTCGAATTTTTTTTTCGAGTTCCTTTAAAACGGGTTTAAAAAAGGAAGGTTGTTTTCGGGGCGAACCAAAAGGACGTCGAGCTTCCTTTCCCCAAACTGTTAAAAAACAAAAATCCTCTTGTTCGTTGTTGTTTTGCATTAGATCTTTCTCAGAGGATCCTAGGTTCGATTTGTGCCAAGGTTTCAAACGGAAAGGAAATAAGATTTTTATCTGAATACCGTCCACGAACCAATCTTTCGGAAATTCTGTTTCGGATAATGGAACACCGGTATAAGTACATATAATATGTATCTCTTGTTTCAATTCCTGGAAATCCTCAGACCATTCAGAACGTTGCAATAGCAACATACGTCCAAGATTTTTCGCAATTATGAATGAAGGGAATAGAATATATTTTCTAGAAAAAGAGTGAATTAATAACAGCAAACATCTTATTGGCTGCCCACATGGAAGGTTATCCCAGGCCTCTGCTATCTCTATTCGCGCTTCCTCCCTTCTTATCTGAGCCTCTTCTTTTTCTTCTATTTTTGTTTGCGGGTCTGTATCCTCGACAATTTTGACTGCTTCCTCTTTCCGCACCCAATTTCTAAAAATTCGATTAATCACCCCGGAGATATCATCAAAATCAAAAAAAGGGAATTTTCGGATTTTGTCCAAAAAAAGAGGGGAATGTACATGTGGTTGATAGAATAGCCAAGTACCCATTTTACGCCGTTGAACCCGCATAGAACCTTTGATTAGACTTCGCCGAAAGTCTGATTGTTGTGAATAACGCATCAAAGCCACTTCCTCTGGTTCACCGACCTCAGTAGGATTCACAATAGTAGGATCACTATCCTGCTCGTTAACAGTAAAAATGACTATACGTTTGGCTTTTCTTGTACGAATTTCATGATCGTCTGGTGCCTCTTCCAGATAGTCGTCTGATTCTTGTTCTAGCTCGGTGATTAATTTGTATGACCATACAGGGACTTTTTTACTCATTTCTTCTGATCCAATTTCTGTTGATTCTTCTGATCCAATTTCTGTTGATTCTTCTGATCCAATTTCTGTTGATTCTTCTGATCCAATTTCTGTTGATTCTTCTGATCCAATTTCTGTTGATTCTTCTGATCCAATTTCTGTTGATTCTTCTGATCCAATTTCTGTTGATTCTTCTGATCCAATTTCTGTTGATAATGGTTCAAATCCATTTATTTTCTGTTCAAATTCGTGGTAATCAGTATCCGGAAGAAGGAGACCATGAATCCGATTTTTCCCAAATTTCTCTATGAAATTTTTTGGGTCTATTGTTCTCCGTAATGCTCCGCTCAAGAAAGGATCATACCCTTGGGATAAGTATAAGTATTCTTTTTTAGAATCGTCATTACACAATCGAGTCCTTGTTTCGAGTATATCCAACAAAATATATTTTTTTTTTTTGTCTAGAGCTTCAATTCGATTTATAAACTCGTTGTTGAAATTTTTCACTTTTTGTTTGTTGGTATAAACCCAAGGGTTGTCGAGCTCATTAGATGAAGATTTTTCGAGTGTATGCGGGGATATCCTTCTTTTTATCATTTCCAAAAAAATTGATAAACTAGGAGGATATGTAAAAGAGATTCTTTCTTTTCCATCACTTTGGCATATGTCAAAAAAATATTGTGACATTTCCTTTCTGACACCCCCCTCAATTTGATTATTTTTTATGTAGCGAAATGGTCGATTCCATCGATTCAAATCGAAAAGAAGAGTCACAAGAGGTTTGTCAAAGAAAAAAAGGTCTTTCTTTTTCGTTTTTTTATCAATGAATTCATCATTTTCATTCATGAGATCAGACTCTTCAGAATCAGAAGAATCAGAAACGGGTCTATTTTTAGAGTCTGTCTCTGTGGATCGAAAGTGGAATTCATCTTCCGTTTCAGCGATTTTGTTCGGATCCGCCTTTTCTTCCGAAAAAAAGGAAGGAGAAGGATCTTTTTGGGTGAATCCCTCTTGTTCCTGGTTAGTCCCCTTCATTTCGTAAGCTGTTTCTATTTCTACATCGCTTTCTTCCTCACTTTCCACAGATTCTTCCACTTTTGGGGGTTCTTCCAGTTTCTTAGTAAAAAGGGGTGACGGCATTCTACCTAAATAGTAGATGGACGAAACAAGAAAGAGAAGGCTAAAGATCTGAGCCATAGAAGTTATCAATTCGGATACATCTAAAACAAGGTTCTTAACATCTAGAAGGTACTTATTAGATCGAAGGTACTTATTAGATCGAAGGTACTTATTCCATCTCCATATAATAGAACGATTTTGCCGTATCCAGACCGCGCTTAGTCCAAATCCTTTCATGAATAAAATGTGACCAATTAACCAACCAACAAAACCACTTGTTACAAATAACATCTTGTTGTTGCATCGAAACATGTAAATGTTGACTAATCTGGCTAACATTGA